GAGTTTTTCTTAATTCCGTTTTTACCCCATAGAGATAGTGAATAGAAAGGGGTTTTTTGTTTCCCACGAAAATTTTGAAAATGAACGTTTAAATGTCCTTCAAAGGTAAGTAAATAGATCCGAAACATATAAAACGCGGTTAATCCCGCCGTGGCCCAAGCTATTATTGCGAAAATTGGCGAATACAACCAACTATCATTAAGAATTTCATCTTTGGACCAAAAACAAGCAAGAGGTGGAATACCACAAAGAGAAAGTGTACCTAATAAAAATGTGATTTGGGTAATTGGTACATGTTTTCTTAAACCTCCCATAAGACCCATATTCTGGCTTTTAGCTGGAGAATATCCAACAATAGTTTCCATTGAATGAATAATGGATCCGGATCCTAAAAATAATAATGCTTTGGAATAAGCATGAGTAATCAAATGAAATAAAGCGCTTCGATAAGACCCCATACCTAGAGCTAACATCATATAACCCAATTGGGACATTGTGGAATAGGCTAAACCTCTCTTAATGTCTTGTTGAGCAAGAGCTAAAGTAGCTCCTAATAATACTGTTATTATTCCTATAACCGAGATCAAATACATTATGTAAGGTATAACTCTGAAAAGAGGAAGAAGCCGAGCTACAAGAAAAATCCCCGCCGCTACCATAGTAGCAGCATGTATAAGAGCCGAAATAGGAGTAGGCCCCTCCATGGCATCAGGTAACCATATATGAAGGGGGAATTGGGCGGATTTAGCAACTGCACCGGCAAATAAGAGAACAGCGCATAACGTAATAAATAGAAAATTTACCTCATTATTATAAATCAAGTTAGTGAATATTTCGAATAAATCCCTAAATTCGAAACTCCCCGTTATCCAATAAAAACCTAAAATTCCTAATAATAAACCAAAATCCCCTACACGATTAGTTACAAACGCTTTTTGACAAGCATTTGCCGCAACAGGTCGTGTAAACCAAAATCCTATTAATAGATAGGAACACAGCCCAACCAATTCCCAAAAAATATAAATTTGTATCAAATTGGAACTAGTAACTAATCCCAACATGGAAGTACTGAAAAAACTCATATAAACAAAAAATCTCAAATATCCTTGATCATGAGCCATATAATTATCACTATAAATAAGAACCATAATTCCAACAGTAGTGATTAATATTGACATAATAGAAGTAAGTGGGTCGATCAAGTATCCGAAGTCTAAAGAAAAATCATTATTGATGATCCAAGACCATCCATATTGATAAAAAGAACTGCTATTGATTTGCTGAATAGACAGGGAGATTGAAAAAATCATGACTATGCTTAACAATAAAACACTCTGAAAAGCCCACATACGGCGAAAACTTTTTGTTGCCGTTGGAAAAAGAATAAGTCCCGCTCCTATTAACATAGGGACTGGAAGTGGAATGAAAGGTATGATCCACGCATATTCATATGTCTGTTCCATAAAAAAGTTTTGAATTCTTAATTAATTGTTTCCGATTCACCGGATCTTACCTCTTTTGAAAGGAGTCAATAAAAAGTAAAAATATGAACTAACTTAAACTAATTTTCAATTTTAATCGAATTTTCTATTCTTACTTATTCTGAGTCTTTGCTAAATACTTCAACTATTGAAATCACAAAGTTACAATTGGTCAAATGATATGAAAGGGATTAATTACTAATCTCCTTTGAAATAGGCCTATTTTTGATCCAAGTTTGACCAAAGATAGTGAATCGAACGGGGATTCAAGTTTTTCATTTCCTGAAGTAAAAACGCGGTTCTTATCTTTAAACCTTTCGAGGTATTTTATTGCATGTAAATGAAATGTGGAACCATAAAAAAAATCGAATATTTTTGGGATTCCTTATTTTATTTTTTATTAAGTTCAATTTATTAAGTTCAACTAATTTTCTTTCTTCATTTCTACGGAAAAGCCAATTATCAAATTCTATAGGTATAGATTTTATGAATCAAAAAGAATGGGAAATTGGGAAATAAAGATACCAGTCACTAGAGAATCTTTTCTTTTTTACGATTATGAATGTTTTATGGAATAGAAAGACTTGAAAAAACGCATATTGGCCTTCTGTTTTTATTTCCAGTATTCTGCAATTTTGACATATCTTTTACCTATCTCGATAATGTTTTATTTGAGTAGAACACTATTAGCTCGAAAATAAATATGTATTAAAAAGAATTCGTTTTGAACAATAGATGTCTTTCACATCCAGCTATAACAATGAGTAATTTTTGAATTTATAAATGGCAGTTCCAAAAAAACGCACTTCGACATCAAAAAAGCGTATTCGTAAAAATATTTGGAAAGGGAAGGGGTATTGGATAGCATTAAAGGCTTTTTCGTTAGCGAAATCTCTTTCTACCGGGAATTCAAAAAGTTTTTTTGTACGCCAAACCCAAAAAAATAAGTAATAAAACGTTAAAATAATTTGAATCAACTTGAAAAAAAAAAAAAAAAAATAATTCAATTATTCTAAAAT